ATATTTCATTTAGTTCCTTCATGCCTACTATAACTAGTTATTTCGGTTTTCTACTAGCAGCTTTGACTATAACCTCAGCTCTATTTATCAGTCTGAACAAGATACGACTTATTTGAAATTAATTGACTCAACAATTCATAAAAAAAATTCTTCTGTGGTAGTTTATATATTCTATAGTTTCTTACCGTGTCAATTTTCAATTCTTGGGCATTGAGATTTATGGGTAATACCGATTAATATTTAAGGATAGATATTACCTCTCCTTTTCACCTTTCAAAGAAATTGAAATGATTGAAGTTTTTCTATTTGGAATCGTCTTAGGTCTAATTCCTATTACTTTGGCTGGATTATTCGTAACTGCATATTTACAATATAGACGTGGTGATCAATTGGACCTTTGATTAATTAACATCTCTTTTTTTTGATTGACCTCCTACTTACTCTACTCTACTTTCTTTAATCGACAGGAGGTCAAATTCAGATTGCTGTTCAATTATTTCAGTCTTATTTTCGACCTAACAACTAACAAGAATCTAATCACGCTCTGTAGGATTTGAACCTACGACATCAGGTTTTGGAGACCTACGTTCTACCGAACTGAACTAAGAGCGCTTTATTATCCCAATAAATATTTTGGGACCTAACTCGTTTTGGATATATATACTATCATAAATAAGAAAATTAAAGATTGATTATATATATCCAATTTTAATCAATCTCAATTGACCCCTCGTTACTGTTCATAAGATAAGTAATAGGTAGGGATGACAGGATTTGAACCCGTGACATTTTGTACCCAAAACAAACGCGCTACCGAGCTGCGCTACATCCCTTTCAATTGGCCTACAATGTCATTGTAGAGAATCCCTATCTTGTTTTCCACTTCTTTATTTATTTCAGTGATATACCAAATTATCTTGTCATTTCTTATTTTTTTTAGTCGCATATCATTATAACATATAATAATAATAGACGTATATTATATACGTACTAAAGAAATATGAAACCCACGGTAAAAAAAAAATGAATATTTTTCGGGAATTCTCAGACAGAAAGGGACGTATTTTTTTTTGTTTTACGAAAAGGAATATCTACTGAGTCGTTGTACATTTCAATTTGCATTAGGAATTCTGCGTACAAATCCAAGTGTCAGTCATTAACTACATATACACATCTGGTCATATATGTATTACCATTATGTATTACAAATTGTAATTTTATTACAATAACAAATAACAAAGAAGGAGGATTTTAAATGCGAAATCTAAAAACATACCTTTCCGTGGCACCGGTAGTAAGTACTCTATGGTTTGGGTCTTTAGCGGGTTTATTGATAGAGATCAATCGTTTATTTCCGGATGCGTTGATATTCCCTTTTTTTAATTCTAGTAATTGAGATGGGAGGGGGTGAAGAAAATTAGAGATACAATCAAATATCTGTGACTAATCCACCCCCTTCTCTTCTTTTTTGTATAATTAAAATAAATTAAATTAGAAAAGAAAAAGAATAAAAGCGGGCTTACCCTAGTCAAACTAAGAACTCGGGTTTCCAGGCACAAAATTAAATTAATTAATAAATTAATAATAGAATAGAGTGAGAAAGAAAATGGAATAGAAATGGAATAGATGTGGCATGGCAACAATATCTATCATACAAGATAATTCAATGAAAAAGAAAAATTAAATACTGTACAGCGATTCTAAATTAGAAATATATAGTTAGAAATCATTATATTACTTATTATTACTATAATTGATAGATTGCAACGAAATCTTTCATAATTGGATTTCGAGTTAGCAACTTCTATTTTTTTTTCCTTCCTTTCTTTTCTTCGTTTCGGATCGGAAAATAGAAAAATAGAAGAGTTGAGTCAATCAAAAATCCAAAGGAGGTTCATGGCCAAGGGTAAAGATGCCCGAGTAATGATTATTTTGCAATGTACCAGTTGTCTTCGAAACCGCGTTAATAAGGAATCAAAGGGCATTTCCCGATATATTACTCAAAAAAATCGACATAATACGCCTAGTCGATTGGAATTGAGAAAATTATGTCCCTCTTGTTACAAACATACGATTCACGGGGAGCTGAAGAAATAGATCGAACCGATCGCTCGCGTGTCCGCCTTCCATTCCAAGGAAGACGAAAAACGACATATTATATATAACAGATCGTATATTTATTTAAATATAAACAAAGCAATCCTATTTTTTAATTCGAAATCATTTTTGATCCGATCAAAATAAAATAGCATTAGGATTTTCGGGACAAGGAATAAAAAAACTATGGATAAATCCAAGCAACTCTTTCTTAAATCTAAGCGATCTTTTCGTAGGCGTTTGCCCCCGATACAATCGGGGGATCGAATTGATTATAGAAACATGAGTTTAATTAGTCGATTTATTAGTGAACAAGGAAAGATATTATCTAGACGGGTGAATAGATTGACCTTAAAACAACAACGATTAATTACTATTGCTATAAAACAAGCTCGTATTTTATCTTTGTTACCCTTTCTTAATAATGAGAAACAGTTTGAAAGAAGCGAGTCGACTCCTAGAACTGCTGGTCTTAGAATTAAAAATAAATAGGCTTGCTCTTCTTCAATTGAATCAAAATAAAATTCCAATCCGAATTCAAATGCAAATTGACGGTTTGTTCAAAAAATCTGATAATTCAAATTTTATTGTTGTGTCGTAAGAAAAAAAAAAGAATTGGGGAAAAAGAATTGGGGAAAAAGAATAAATCTTTTTTTATTGACCGTGTTTGTTCGTTGTGATGACTTTATCATATTATATCCTATTTTATCATACTAATTTCTACTCTACTTTCCCAAGTTCATTTGCCAAGGAACTCCATTTAAAACATTTCACTGGATTTCATTTCTTTCAATCTCCTTCTCTTATTTTAAGATCTCATTGGAAATCATATAAAGACAATTCCTATTTAATATAGCTATTTGTGCAAGTATTTTACGATTAAGAAGCAACTGCCTCTTGTACAGATGGTGTATTAATGTACTATAACTGTAGTATACTTTATTGTCTCGAATTACTGCATTTATCCGAGTGATCCACAAACGACGAAAATCTCTCTTTTGCCTACCTCTATCCTGATGAGCCGAAACCAAAGCTCTTATTTTATGTTGAGTAATAGTTCGAGTAAGTCTTGAACGAACCCCTCGAAAGCTTGATGCAAATAAACAAATTTTGGTTCTACGTCTTCGAGCTATATATCCTCGTTTAATTCTAGTCATTGAATAAATGAAACTTTGATGAATAACTAATTGATTTCTTTTCTTTCAGTTATTTCCTTTCCCTTTCCTAATCTATTAATAACAAAACGGATTCTTCCAATGTATAAAATAAAAATTCCAATGGCTTTTGCTACTATAACCTTCCCGACCACGATTTTTTCTTTTTTTTTTCTAGGCTTCTCGCCTCGAAATAAGAAATTGTATTGATACTAGGTATTAAAAAAACATAGTAAATAAAGTAAATAAAAAGTAGTAAATAGAAATAGGTATAGTGGGTTCCATCGTTTCTATGGTTACTTCTTAAACGGTGAGGTCCTCTCTATACACCGGAGCCTCTTCCCTCATTTAATTAATGTTATTGTTAACTTGTACAGTTAACACTCTTTGGCTCTACCCATAATTATCCAGTAATAGGTCTTTCACAACGGGACGCACCTATGGAGTAACGGTATTTAATTATGAAGATTAGCTGAGTAGCTGACCCTGTTAGTCCGTTCTTGCAAGAGTCAAGAGTAAGGGCATAATCTTTCTGCTCTTTAAATAGGATTTCCCTGCTTAATGAATACCATTTGCTACCAATGGGGAATTCTTTCTCATCTTAAATTAAAAGTGGAAGTGATTGGATTTGTACCAAGGGCAACCATAAATTAATTTGATACCACAATAGAAGGGTATGATAGATCTTTTTTAGATTTTTAGCTATTTTAATTTTTCGTTTTGTATAGTGAATGGTGGTCTTCCATTCTATCCTATTCACTGGTACTGATCATTTATACTGGATCAATTGTTTTTGGCCTAGTCCATGATCTGAACGAGTCGCACATACACCCTAGTACATGTTCCTCGTCGCTGAGGACATCCCCCAAGAGCGGGGGATTTCGTGACATTTTTGATTGGCTGCCTTGTGTTTCTAATAAGTTGTTTAATAGTTGGCATGTTGAATCATATACATAATGGGCTGGTTTAGATTGATCCTAACCGGATAATTATGAATAATTTTTATATTAATGGATTCATAGAATATTGTATTAAACCTGGTAAGAAGATAAAATCTCAAATTGTATATTTGCGTGAAATCCCTCTTATGTTTTATTCAACCGCTACAAGATCAACAAGTCCGTGAGCTTGGGCTTCTGTTGCTGACATAAAAACATCTCTTTCCATGTCTTCGGAAATAACCCATAAGGATTTGCCCGTTCTTTGTACATAAACCCTTGTGATGGTTTCGCGCAGCTTCAGTAGTTCTTCCGCTTCCAGGATAAATTCTCCCGCCTGTGCCTCATAAAAAGAACTAGCAGGTTGATGGATCATTACCCTGATGATATAATAAATAATTATTCTATCTCGCATGATGAAAGGCGAAAAGATAAAGAATAATATAATAATAAAAAAAAGATAGAATTGAACAACCGTACAGGCATCTTTTGCACATTGCATACGGCTCTACAATGGAATTCACTTTTATACCTATACCTTTTTTTTACCTTACATTGAATAAATAGAAAAGATATATAAATAATAAAAATATATATAAATAATATAGTGTCTATCATATTCACATAGGTAAATGATCCAACAACCGCCCTTCCTTTTGGAGTAGTTAAAAATATACTATGATGGTTCCGTTGCTTTATATATTAATTTCGTCTGTTATTTAGCAATCCCAAAGTTTCTTTTTTTTTTCAAATATCAAATAAAAATAAGTAAAAAAAGAAATTTTATTTTCATATTCTTTCATAAAAATAATATATATTGTTAAGAGTTTTTCGGTGTGAAAACAAAAAAAGTTTGTGACGCTGAAATGGGTCTCCTGATATATCAGATAAAATGGAAATACCCTTTATCTCATACTACTCTTTCGATACATAATGGAATGGAACAATTTTGAAAAAAAAAAATTCTCGTATCGAATTCGAAGTGCCATGCTATTATTACTTAATATTCATATTTCATATATCGCGAAGGCATAGTCTTCTTTTTTCTCTCAAATCAAATAAAAAACTCATTGGCGCCAAGCGTGAGGGAATGCTAGACGTTTGGTAATTGCTCCTCCGACCAGAATAAAAGATCCCATTGAAGCGGCTAATCCCATGCATACTGTTTGTATGTCTGGTTGTACAAATTGCATAGTATCATAAATACCTAATCCAGGTATTACCCATCCGCCGGGAGAGTTTATAAACAAAGAGATATCCTTAGTATCATTCTCTATACTGAGAAATATCATAAGACCAATAAGTTGATTCGAGATATCGCTATCAACCCCTTGGCCTAAAAAAAGTAATCTTTCTCGATAAAGTCGGTTGATTGGGATAAAATTGTATCCCTTCGGAACCGTACATGCATCTTTTGATGCATACAGTTCAACACAAATCGCGAAAAAAACAAGAATCAATGTGTAGATTCTTGTTTTTTTTTGTCATATCAAGCTCTGTCTAACTTGTAACAAAGGTGCTTTTTCTTTCATTTAAAAAAAAAATGAGTTTTGGCCTTTTTCTATTTCTATATAAATAGAATTTCTAGATATCAAGGGAATAAAAAAAAGATTCACTAAACTTATCGGAGTAACTTCTCATTGATGTATTGTTTTATCGAAATCCAATCCAAATCACGGTGTAATTTTCTTGTTCCTGAATGGTCTTCTTGAATTCTTTTAGGTTTATGCTCTACTCCGAGTAAAGATCGGACCGATTTTTATTTGCATATATAGAACAAATGTTCCAATACTACGTCTTTTTGCTACAACTTCTTTATTTTTCAATTAATTTCATATCTCCCGCCAAATATTAAATATTCAATGCATTCATCATATTATTCGATTTATTAACAGTTTTAGATCACTTCTATTTATATTATATTAGAGATTATAAATCGAATATTATATAAATAAATTATAAATAGAATATGATATAAGTCGAAATCATAGATATATTACCTATTGGTTTTTTTGGTTTTTTTTTTCTAAACGGAGCCTGGATACTTCATTTTATTGTTTGAACTAAGCCAACCATAAATTATTCTAATTGCTAATATTAATCTGTATACCCCCCTAAAAAATAGATTTAATTGTACTTCATTGCATTTCACGCTCCAAATTTTGGATAATTTAATCAATCTTTGTTGGGCGAAAGAGAGGATATCTCAATCGGGAAAGAGAACGGGGAAATACCATATGACCCAATATATCTGACAAGTCGCACTATATGTCAACCCACGATGGATCTTCGTCTCCAGGATTTCGAAAAGGTACTTTTGGAACACCAATAGGCATTAAATGAAAGAAAGATTAAGTACTATATCTCACTTTGATGTGAAAGCGTAAAAATAGGTTTATTGTCTTAATAATATCTTATCTTTTATCATATTTTATCCATAGATTGAATAAGTTCATAAAAAAGGAAGACAGAATCAATAAAGGAAAATTCTTACAAGTGGATCCTTTGGGTGATGAACAAATATAGATGCAGTTACTCATATAAAATGCTATCAACGCCTTACCATTGCGTATTGGTACTTATCGGATGTAGAATAAATCTGCTTCTTTTTGTTCCTACGTTCCATTATTATTGAAAGACTTTCTTACTAAAAGAATAGAACAAATATTAATCCTTTCCCCGAGATAATCCACTAAAAAAGTAAGAGCAATCGTATATTTTACAATGCAATAAAGTTACATAGCGTATATTTTTGATTGATAAAGGGGTATTTCCATGGGTTTGCCTTGGTATCGTGTTCATACGGTCGTATTGAACGATCCCGGCCGTTTGATTTCTGTCCATATAATGCATACAGCTCTGGTTGCTGGTTGGGCCGGTTCGATGGCTCTATATGAATTAGCTGTTTTTGATCCCTCTGACCCTGTTCTTGATCCAATGTGGAGACAGGGTATGTTCGTTATACCCTTCATGACTCGTTTAGGAATAACCAATTCATGGGGGGGTTGGAGTATTACGGGGGGGACTATAACGAATCCGGGTATTTGGAGTTACGAAGGTGTGGCTGGTGCACATATTGTGTTTTCTGGCTTGTGCTTTTTGGCAGCTATCTGGCATTGGGTGTATTGGGATCTAGAAATATTTTGTGATGAACGTACAGGAAAACCCTCTTTGGATTTGCCTAAGATCTTTGGAATTCATTTATTTCTCTCAGGAGTGGCGTGCTTTGGTTTTGGCGCATTTCATGTAACAGGATTGTATGGTCCTGGAATATGGGTATCCGATCCTTATGGACTAACGGGAAGGGTACAAGCTGTAAATCCAGCATGGGGTGTGGAAGGTTTTGATCCTTTTGTTCCGGGAGGAATAGCCTCTCATCATATTGCAGCAGGAACCTTGGGCATATTGGCGGGTCTATTCCATCTTAGTGTCCGTCCGCCTCAACGTCTATACAAAGGATTACGTATGGGAAATATTGAAACCGTTCTTTCCAGTAGTATCGCTGCGGTCTTTTTTGCAGCTTTTGTAGTTGCTGGAACTATGTGGTATGGCTCAGCAACTACCCCGATTGAATTATTTGGTCCCACTCGGTATCAATGGGATCAAGGATACTTCCAACAAGAAATATATCGAAGAGTTAGTGCTGGGCTAGCCGAAAATCAAAGTTTATCTGAAGCTTGGTCTAAAATTCCTGAAAAATTAGCCTTTTATGATTACATCGGCAATAATCCGGCAAAAGGGGGATTATTCAGAGCGGGCTCAATGGACAACGGGGATGGAATAGCTGTTGGTTGGTTAGGACACCCGATCTTTAGAGATAAAGAAGGGCGTGAACTTTATGTACGTCGTATGCCTACTTTTTTTGAAACATTTCCGGTTGTTTTGGTAGACGGAGACGGAATTGTTAGAGCCGATGTTCCTTTTAGAAGGGCAGAATCAAAATATAGTGTCGAACAAGTAGGTGTAACTGTTGAGTTCTATGGCGGTGAACTCAATGGAGTCAGTTATAGTGATCCAGCTACTGTGAAAAAATATGCTAGACGTGCTCAATTGGGTGAAATTTTTGAATTAGATCGTGCGACTTTGAAATCCGATGGTGTTTTTCGTAGCAGTCCGAGGGGTTGGTTTACTTTTGGACATGCTTCGTTTGCTCTGCTCTTCTTCTTCGGACACATTTGGCACGGTGCTAGAACCTTGTTCAGGGATGTTTTTGCTGGTATTGACCCGGATTTGGATGCTCAAGTGGAATTTGGAGCATTCCAAAAACTTGGAGATCCAACTACAAGAAGACAAGTAGTCTGATACAATATTGTTTTGTTATTTTTTGTCTTTAGTTTTGTGATTTGATATAGGCTACCGGATAAATCTTGATTTGAATCCCTGTCTTTTCTTTGACTCTTGCCTTGTTCTTTCTTTTCTTTATCCGGGAGACAATCTCAAATGAACAGGTATGGAAGCTATAATTGTAAACCACGATCGAATCTATGGAAGCATTGGTTTATACATTCCTCTTAGTCTCAACTTTAGGAATAATTTTTTTCGCTATCTTTTTTCGAGAACCGCCTAAAGTTCCAACTAAAAAAATGAAATGATTTTTCATTATCTCAATTGAAAGTAATGAGCCTCCCAATATTGAATTCAATATTGGGAGGCTCATTACTTCAACTAGTCTCCGTGTTCCTCGAATGGATCTCTTAGTTGTTGAGAGGGTTGCCCAAAAGCAGTATATAAGGCGTACCCAGTAAAACTTACAAGTAAACCAGATATAAAGATGGCAACGAGCGTTGCTGTTTCCATTATTATATAGTTTGAAGACCACAATGGATCTATGCTAAGATCATTTATTTACAACGGAATGGTATACAAAGTCAACAGATCTCAATGAATATAAAATAGGATTTATGGCTACACAAACCGTTGAGGGTAGTTCTAGATCTGGTTCAAGACGAACTAGTGTAGGGAATTTATTGAAACCCTTGAATTCAGAATATGGTAAAGTAGCTCCTGGGTGGGGAACTACTCCTTTGATGGGTATCGCCATGGCTCTATTTGCGATATTCCTATCTATTATTTTGGAGATTTATAATTCTTCTATTTTACTGGACGGAATTTCAATGAATTAGATTCACAATAACTATTACCTAGCTTTTCAATACAAAGTGAAGCATTTAGGTCTCTGATTTTTATCCCATTCTATTTTGGTAGTTCGACCGTGAAATTTCTTTGTTTCTGTATTTCCGGAATATGAGTGTGCGACTTGTTATATTATAATTGATCCTATAGGATAGGATAGAGAATAGGTCTGTCATCTTGCTAGAGATGGTTTTACTTCGTGGGATATTCTCATTGTATGCTAGTATCTGAAGCACACGGAATATGTAAAATAGATTACTTACATAGTAGTAGAACTATGATTCATACTTAATATTCAGACCTCGTGGCCGGACTTTCAATTTTTTTTTTTTTTCAAAGAGTTAGGATTTATAAGTTAGAAATTGAAAGATTTTTATTCTTTCAAATTCCCATTTATGCTTATTTTGATCAAAGTCCAAAGGTTTCTTTAGATTTTTAGTCATTATGTCTATTCATTGAATAAGTGATGATCCAACGGTTCTTACTCAAGGAATTTTTGGACTTAGTTTGACAAGGTTTTATTGACTCATCGTGGTTCTAGTATGAATCTGAGGTTTTAATTGATTCATAGGGTCTTAACAAGAGAATTTCTATCAATAATAAAGAAAATAGTAGTAAAGTCTCATTACACACAAATAAAAATAACAAAACAATAAAGAAAATAGGTAAATAGAAGAT